TCTTTTTCCGCCTTTGTGTTAAGCTTATCAATTTTTCTTAATAAATGATTCGCTACAAAAGGATTTTTTTTTAGTGAACGTGTCACAGTTAATTACTCCTAAAAATTTTTTATGTAAAGACGAAGAAACTAATTAGATTTTTTCCTATTTACTACGTCGACGAATAATAAAATTATCACTATATTTATTCCTTTTTCTACTTCTTTTTCCAAGTGCAGGATAACCCCAAGGGGTTGTGGGGTTTTTTCTACCAATTGGGGCCCTCCCTTCACCACCCCCATGGGGATGGTCTACAGGGTTCATAACGACTCCTCTTACTACGGGACGCTTACCTAGCCAACGCTTAGATCCGGCTCTACCCAAACTTTTCTGGTTCACTCCAACATTCCCCACTTGTCCGACTGTTGCTGAGCAGTTTTTGGATATCAAACGGACCTCCCCAGAAGGTAATTTTAATGTGGCCGATTTCCCCTCTTTTGCAATAAGTTTCGCTACAGCACCCGCTGCTCTAGCTAATTGTCCACCCTTTCCAAGTGTGATTTCTATGTTATGTATAGCCGTGCCTAAGGGCATATCGGTCAAAGGTAGGGCATTTCCCATTTTTATAGGAACTTCTGGACCAGAAACAATGGTATCTCCAATTATAGCCCCTCTGGGATGTAAAATATATCTTTTTTCACCATCCCCATAGTGTATGAGACAAATGTATGCATTTCGATTAGGGTCGTATTCTATGGTTACGATTCTACCATATATGTCTTTTTCATTCCGTCGAAAATCTATTTTACGGTATAGACGCTTATGACCTCCCCCCCTATGCCTTGCAGTAATGATGCCTCTGGCATTACGGCCTTTACCGCAACGACGCTGTCCATAGATCAAATTATTTCGTGGATTGGATTTCACTTGATTGTCTACGGCTCCATTGCGTGTGCTCGGTGGAGACGTTTTGAATAAATGTATCGCCATGCTATTAAGTATTTTGCTTTAAGTTCTTTTCTTTCTAAGAGGTGGAATAGAATAACTCGATTGAAGCGTAATGATCATACATACGTCTGTAATGCATTGTATGTTCCATACCATAATATGTCCCATTCTTCTACCCTTTCGGAGGAGTCGACGGCTATTTTTACATATACTATACCGTTGCCTTGACACCAAAGAAGAGTTCGGCCCAATACTTTTCCGTCCTAGCTGGGTTGAATTCGACAAGTATATTGATTTTTACTAAATAACCTGATACTTTTATCTGTAAATACTATATAAGGGTCCCATTGGCGTGCATCCAGTAGGAATTGAACCTACGAATTCGCCAATTATGAGTTGGGCGCTTTAACCATTCAGCCATGGATGCTTAGCGGGGATCCTCGCACATGGTGAAACCAACTTCTAATTGAAATGAAATCTTTAGGAGAAATCAATGACAGGATATCAATTCAAATCCTGTATTTTCGAATTGAGAGAGATATTGAGAGAGATTAAAAATGATCACTATTTCTTAGATTCATGGACCCAATTCAATTCAGTGGGATCTTTCATTCACATTTTTGTCCACCAAGAACGTTTTAGAAAACTCTTTGATCTTCGAATTTTGAGTATCCTATTGTCACGCAATTCACAGGGTTCAACAAGCAATCGATATTTCACGATCAAGGGTGTACTACTCTTTGTAGTAGTGGTCCTTCTATATCGTATTAACAATCGAAATATGGTCGAAAGAAAAAATCTCTATTTGCTAGGGCTTCTTTCTATACCTATCAATTGCATTGGACCCAGAAATGATACATTGGAAAAATCCTTTTGGTCTTCCAATATCAATAGGCTGATTGTTTCGCTCCTCTATCTTCCAAAAGGAAAAAAGATTTCTGCGAGTTGTTTCCTAGATCCGAAAGAGAGTACTAGTACTTGGTTTCTTCCAATAACTAAAAAGTGTATCATGCCTGAATCTAACCGGGGTTCGCAGTGGTGGAGGAACTGGATCGGAAAAAAGAGGGATTCGAGTTGTAAGATATCTAATGAAACCGTCGCTGGAATTGAGATCTCATTCAAAGAGAAAGATATAAAATATCTGGAGTTTCTCTTTGTATATTATATGGATGATCCGATCAGCAAGGACCATGATTGGGAATTGTTTGACCGTCTTTCTCTGAAGAGGAGGCGAAACTTGAATTCGGGACAGCTTTTGGAAATCTTAGTGAAGCACTGGATTTGTTATCTCATGTCTGCTTTTCGTGAAAAAATACCAATTGAAGTGGAGGGTTTCTTCAAACAACAAGGGGCTGGGTCAACTATTCAATCAAATGATATTGAGCATGTTTCCCATCTTTTCTCGAGAAACAAGTGGGCTATTTCTTTGCAAAATTGTGCTCAATTTCATATGTGGCAATTCCACCAAGATCTCTTCGTTCGTTGGGGGAAGAATCTGTACGAATCGGATTTTTTGAGGAACGTATCGAGAGAGAATTGGATTTGGCTAGACAATGTGTGGTTGGTAAACAAGGATCCGTTTTTTAACAAGGTACGGAATGTATCGTCAAATATTCAATATGATTCCACAAGATCTAGTTTCGTTCAAGTAACGGATTCTAGCCAATTGAAAGGATCTTCTGATCAATCTAGAGATCGTTTGGATTCCATTAGTAATGCGGATTCGGAATATCACACATTAATCAATAAAAGAGAGATTCAACAACTAAAAGAAAGATCGATTCTTCGGGATCCTTCCTTTCTTCAAACGGAAGGAACAGAGATAGAATCAGACCGATTCTCAAAATGCCTTTCTGGATATTCCTCAATGCCTCAGCTATTCACGGAACGTGAGAAGCAGGTGATTATTCATCTGCTTCCGGAAGAAATCGAAGAACTTCTTGATAATCCTACAAGATCCATTCGTTCTTTTTTATCTGGCAGATGGTCAGAACTTCATCTGGGTTCAAATCCTACTGAGAAGCCCACTAGAGATCAGAAATTGTTGAAGAAACATCTTGTTGTCTCTTTTGTCCCTTCCTGGCGATCGGAAAATAAAGAAATGATTAATATATTCAAGATAATTATGTATTTACAAAATAGCGTCTCAATTCATCCTATTTCATCAGATCCGGGATGGGATATGGTTCCGAAGGATGAACCGGATATGGGCAGTTCCGATAAGATTTCATTCTTGTTTTTTTACTTATTTCATCTATTCCATGATCGAAACAGTGGGGGATACACATTACACCACGATTTTGAATCTGAAGAGAGATTTCAAGAAATGGCAGATCTATTCACTCTATCAATAACCAAGCCGGATCTGGTGTATCATAAGGGATTTGCCTTTTCTATTGATTCCTGCGGATTGGACCAAAAACAATTCTTGAATGAGGTAGTCAACTCCAGGGATGAATCGAAAAAGAAGGTTCTACCTCCTATTTTTTATGAAGAGAATGCATTTTTTTATCGAAGGATTCGAAAAAAAT